TTTGGATCCCAACTCCAATATGATCCCCATGCTTCATTAGCCCATACTGCTCCTGAAAGAATACCTATGGTTAAAAAGATAAATCCTAGGCTAATCACACGATAACTCCAAAAATCTAATTGTTGAATCAATTGAGCCTTGTAATAATTCTTAGCATAAAAAATATTGTTTCTTTCATTCTTGTATTGGATTTCACCAAATGAAAATGACTCATTTAATTTTAATAAATTATTACTTTTAGAACTATAAAAAATCTTTCTAAATGTAATGACTAGAAGTGCTACTGATAATAATGATCCACAAAGAAGAGCCGCATAGCTTAATATCATCATACTTACGTGCATTATTAACCATTCCGATTGTAGAGCGGGTACTAATATTGTGGGTTTCCGTATTTCATTTAAAAGACCCGATGTAGCAAAACCTTGGGTAAAAATAGTACTTGAAGCAGTTATTGTGGTTAAATAATTTTTTCTTATTTTGAAATAAGGCACTATATGAATAAGGGAGAAACTCCATGAAAGAAAAATTAATGATTCATATAAATCACTTAGCGGGAAATGTCCCGAATAAATCCAACGGGTGAGCAATAATCCTGTTAGACATAAAAAAGTAGCTATCATTCCCTTTTCTGACGAATCATATGTTATGATTTCATTGCCAAATAAGGTTATCAAATGAATTGTAATTACAATTGAAACAATAGAAAAGGAAATATGAGTTAATATATGCTCTAAAGTTGAAAATATCATAAAAATGAAAAAAAAAAAGGGGGGGAATCCCCATATAAATTTAATTAATAAATATAAATAGGGAATTTGATTTATTTTTATTATAGGATGTATTGGATCTCTTTTAGAAGATGGCATGCCGCCACTCGGACTCGAACCGAGATGCTCTAGCACTGCTTCCTAAGAGCAGCGTGTCTACCGATTTCACCATAGCGGCTTGCTCGAACTCATAATAGCCTATTTATATTCAATCGTCGAGATTGAATAAGTCAATTCACTCAAATAAGTTTTTTTAGTAAAGATTCAAGTAGTTTATATATTAGCCAATATATTAGTATTAGCCAAAAATAGAAAAATAGAATTCTTGCAACTAGAGAATTCTCGCGAAAAAAAAACTTTTTTTTTTTTTTCATTTTTTACTTTTATTATTATTGTCATTATTAATTATTATTATTTCTGCTTTATCTGATGATTTCAGAAAAAAAAAAAAAAAGAAATTTTATCAATGAATCTAAAATATGTCTATTTTTGACTACTCCAAATTGACACTTGTACATAATATCTCAACAATGAGGTTTTTTTATTGATTGGACTAAAAGTTGTAGATATATGATAAATATATTCCATATAGTAAATAAATGAAGAAGTAAGAAAGTTATCCAAAAATTTTTAACATGAAATCAATTAGTTTCAACAATTCATTAATTTTAACTAAAAATCTGATATCTGCCCTTCCCGAGAAAGATAAAAATTTTTCATTATCATTATTGTAAAGGTCGATGGGGAAAATAAGACTCCCCACCACCAAAATCTGATTGAAAATATACTAAATACTAAAAAAAATAAAAATAAAATATTTTTGATTTCTTTAGATTTCAGAAAATACAAGAATTTTTATTTTTATCTTATAAGAAAAGAATAAGATAAGATTAAAAGTCTAGGACTGCCAATTGTTTTATTATTTAATATAGAAATATAGATATAGATATTAACAAATATAGATATAGATAATTACTGATCCAATTTTTTGAGTCAAATCCATTCTGATTATTCCAATCTTTTAGGACTTAGTTGTTTGTCGTACAAAAAAACTTTTTGAATTCCCGGTAGAAAGAGATTTCCCTAATGACAAAGCTTTTAACGCTGCCCAATATCCTTTCCTTTTCCAAATATTTTTACGAATACGCTTTTTTGATATCGAAGTACGTTTTTTTGGAACTGCCATTTAAAAATGAAGAAGTTACTCATTGTTATAGTTGGATGTGAAAGACATCTATTGTTCAAAACCAATTATTTTTTCTTATTCATGATCTATTTTTCTCTAAAAAAGATTCTCTTCATAAAAAAGAAATATAGATATATCTGTAAAAATTTGATCAAAAATGACTCGAAATAACATAAAAAATTTTTGATTCCATACACTATTCGTAAAACCAAAAATTTTTGGTTTGGAACTCTTAATTCTCGTTGTTTATATCTCAAAGTTATATCTTTAGAATCTGCTATGTGATAGAAATCAAACTTAATAAAATAAATAAAGAGCCTAAAAGACCTTTATTTTCGTCATTCTATTCTATACTTTATTTACATGTAATAAAATACCTCAAAGGATTGTAAACTTTTGCCTAAAAACGTGAGTCTTTTTTTAGTAATCTTTTTTTAGTAAAACTTGAGAAAAAATACACCCAAATTCCATTTTCAAATTCGAATGAGACTAGTAAGAAAGATCCGTTTTTTTTGATAAAAAAAGTTCATTTTAGATCTATAATCTTCTAAACTTTACTAATAATTTGTTTTGATTGAAATGGAAAACAATCAATCCCATAATGAATTAGTTAATGAGTTGAAATAAAGTAACTAAAATAAAGAGTTTTTTCATTAGACCAATGACCTTAGTTAATCCTATAATTCATATAATTCATATCAACATCAGTACTCTTTTTAGCCTAAATTTTTAAGCTTGTTTTATTATTTTTATTAATTATTATTACGATTATTAATTATTACGAGAATTTCTCGTAATAATATAAATTTTCCTATTTATATTTATATTCTTTTTATTTATATTTTATATATGGCACTTGGTCATATCATTTCTCCAATTGTAACTTCTTGTTTTGAATATTTAAACGATTTTGAAAAGACTCAAAATAAATACTAATATAAAATTATTAATTTAAATAAATTTAATAAATTAGTGCATATCCTTATTTTTTAGTGACTTTTTCGAAAGAGGTAAGATCCGGTGAATCGGAAACAATTAATTAAGAATAAAAAACTTTTTTTATGGAACAGACATATCAATATGCGTGGATAATACCTTTTCTTCCACTTCCAGTTCCTATGTTAATAGGGGTGGGATTTCTTCTTTTTCCGACGGCAACAAAAAGTCTTCGCCGTATGTGGGCTTTTCAGAGCGTTTTATTGTTAAGTATAGTCATGATTTTTTCCATGAATCTGTCTATTCAGCAAATAAATAGCAGTTCTGTCTATCAATATGTATGGTCTTGGATTATTAATAATGATTTTTCTTTAGAATTCGGATACTTAATCGATCCACTTACTTCTATTATGTCAATATTAATCACTACTGTTGGAATTTTAGTTCTTATTTATAGTGATAATTATATGTCTCATGATCATGGATATCTGAGATTTTTTGCTTATATGAGTTTTTTCAGTACTTCCATGTTGGGATTAGTTACTAGTTCAAATTTGATACAAATTTATATTTTTTGGGAATTGGTTGGAATGTGTTCGTATCTATTAATAGGATTTTGGTTCACACGACCTGTTGCAGCAAAGGCTTGTCAAAAAGCGTTTGTAACTAATCGTGTTGGTGATTTTGGTTTATTATTAGGCATTTTGGGGTTTTATTGGGTAACAGGAAGTTTCGAATTTCGCGATTTATTCCAAATATTAAATAACTTGATTTCTACTAATGAGGTCAATTTTTTATTTGTTACTTTGTGCGCTGTTCTATTATTTGGCGGTGCTATTGCTAAATCTGCACAATTTCCCCTTCATGTATGGTTACCTGATGCAATGGAAGGGCCGACTCCTATTTCAGCTCTTATACATGCTGCTACGATGGTAGCAGCAGGAATTTTTCTTGTAGCTCGACTTATGCCTCTTTTCATAGTCATACCCCACATCATGAATTTTATCTCTTTTATAGGGATAATAACAGTTTTTTTAGGAGCTACTTTAGCTCTTGCTCAAAAAGACATTAAGAGGGGTTTAGCCTATTCTACAATGTCTCAATTGGGTTATATGATGTTAGCTCTAGGTATGGGGTCTTATCGCAGTGCTTTATTTCATTTGATTACTCATGCTTATTCCAAAGCATTATTGTTTTTAGGATCGGGATCTGTTATTCATTCGATGGAAACTCTTGTTGGATATTGTCCAGAAAAAAGCCAGAACATGGTACTTATGGGAGGTTTAACAAAACATGTACCAATTACTAAAAATTCTTTTTTATTAGGTACACTTTCTCTTTGCGGTATTCCACCCCTTGCTTGTTTTTGGTCCAAAGATGAAATCCTTAATGATAGTTGGTTGTATTCACCTATTTTTGCAATAATAGCTTGGTCTACGGCGGGATTAACCGCATTTTATATGTGTCGGATTTATTTACTTACTTTTGAAGGACATTTAAACGTTCATTTTCAAAATTACAGTGGAAAAAGGAATACCCCCTTGTATTCAATATCTCTATGGGGTAAAGAAGGTTCAAAAATAACTAAAAAAAACTTTCCTTTGCTAAATTTATTAAAAATGAACAAGAATGAACGTCTTTCTTTTTTTTCAAATTCAAATCAAGTATATAAATTTGAGAAATTTGATGAGAATGTAAGAAATCCAATCCAACCCTTTCTTTATATTCCGAATTTTGGCAATACCAAGAGTTCTTTGTATCCTTATGAATCGGATAATACTATGTTATTTCCAATAATTATATTAATTCTATTTACTTTGTTCGTTGGATTTTTAGGAATTCCTTTCAATCAAGACGTGGATATATTAACCAAATGGCTAACCCCGTCTATAAATCTTTTACATAAAAATTCAAACAATTTAATAGATTGGTATGAATTTTCTAAAGATGCAGTTTTTTCAGTCAGTATAGCCTCTTTCGGAATATTGATAGCATTTTTTTTATATAAACCTGTTTATTCATCTTTTCAAAATTTGAACTTAATTAATTCATTTGTTAAAATGGGTCCTAAGAGAATTTTTTATGACAAAATAAAAAATGCTATCTAT